GTAGGATGATAACGTATTATTAATACAGTCGATTACTTTGTTCTATTAAAAATATCTCTATTCGCGCTTTAAATATGAATACTACGGCTGTAGTTTTATGAAAAAAGCCAAAGCCCCTTATCGGATTTGAACCGATGACTTACGCCTTACCATGGCGTTACTCTACCGTTGAGTTAAAAGGGCCTCTTTGATTCAATTATTGAATCAGTCACTATATGGATAAAATATATCCAGGTACATGTATTATATACTTTAGTATATATACATAAGTCCATGCAGTAAACTCATAGTGGCTAGTGGCTTATTCTTGAATAATCCAATTTATTTACCTAGCAAGTCTAGTTTCAAAACCGATCCTAATTTCTTTTCTTTTATTGAATGAAATGATCCCCATCAGAACGAAATTCATTTGATTGATACATGTACACCTATCGATATAGATTCAAGATATTTCATTGAATCCTGTGATGAAGAGATTCTACTTGTCTCTGAATTCTTATAGAAATAGAAAAAATAGAAATAGAAAAAACTTTTCGATAACTTCTTGATCCTTCTTCTCAGATTTTTTGTTTGTTAATTTCCGAGCGCAGTGTGAGCCCTCTTTTTTTTTTTCTTTTTTTTTTTTTTCTGACGGACCAACCACTCCCGGAAAGAATCCTATCCTCCGTATTCTTTCTATTTTTTGTTTATTCCATTTTTAATAGAAATTTCTATATTCTATATACAATAACAAATAACAATCTAATGAATGATTCATGAATATGAATTATGGATCAAAAAATTCTATGAAATATGAAATGATGAAAAACGGAAAGATCCCTCGTATCTAATAATATCATTGCATTAGATTGACAATTTCAAAAAACTGTTCATACTATGAACATAGTATGATGGCCGTTGGGCAAGTATGCCCCCATCGTCTAGTGGTTCAGGACATCTCTCTTTCAAGGAGGCAACGGGGATTCGACTTCCCCTGGGGGTAGGGTACTACGAAAGGAAGTTGATCATGGATTACCACCAAACCTCAAACGGATTCTTCCTGGGTCGATGCCCGAGCGGTTAATGGGGACGGACTGTAAATTCGTTGGCAATATGTCTACGCTGGTTCAAATCCAGCTCGGCCCAACAATTCGTCAATATACCATGAGATGGTATAAAACCCCCTTATCCTTCAGAAATGCCCGATACGGATATGAAGGAATAAAAAAGAATCAAAATTTCTGCTAGATCTCCTATTTCCCTGGGATTGTAGTTCAATTGGTCAGAGCACCGCCCTGTCAAGGCGGAAGCTGCGGGTTCGAGCCCCGTCAGTCCCGACAGATCTAATAAAATAAGTACATCAACCATCTCTCCCCTTTCTGTCAACGGGGGAACAGGAAGCATAATTTCATTCCCAAGGGGGTTCTTTTTCTTTCCTTTTTCGTTTCGCGTTTCTCATCAAACAAATAGGGGAATTCTCATTACTTCAACTAGTCCCGATTGGGAATAGAAAAGCGTATGTAGATTAGTACAATTGAGGGGAACACTATAGTCAGTATTCCAAGCAATACTGAGTCTTTTCGATGGAATAGAGGACTATATATTTCTCGGGCGCACATACAAAAACGGAATTCCTTTCTTTTTCCACTTTGTTTCTTTTGTTTGTTGGGCGCTTGTGACTAATGGAAACGGATGGACGGTCCGATAAGAGAATACTTCTGATTGGATAAGGAAGACGTAAGATCGGGTATAGAAAATAAAGAATAGAAAAGAATGAAAAATTTGGATTCAGTATGGATAAAAGATATTCCTATGTTATACTATTCAATTCGCGACGACGAATTGATTTGATAGCTCAGATATTGTTATTCATGATCTTGATCCGATTCAAGATCATTGAGAGGTAATTCATTCATTGAATTTACAGGCGAAATATTTTTCATCTCTAGGGGATTAAATCCCGAGTTATTGTGAAGTAAAAAAAAAAAAAACGACGAGATTATGGAAGTAAATATTCTTGCATTTATTGCTACTGCACTGTTCATTCTAGTTCCTACTGCTTTTCTTCTTATCATTTACGTAAAAACAGAAAGTCAAAATAAAAAGGATTAATTAATTTGAATGAAACTTGACTTCTGAGTTCTTATCAACGGTTGAAGAAAAAAAGAAAAATTCTTCTAATTTCGCGTCTTAAATTAAATGAGCGGACTATAATCGATAGTATTCTATGAGATCCGATAGTATGGGTAAGAAAGAAAGATTCATACTTACCCATACTATTAGTGTTATTGTTTGTACTTTATAATAATTAATACTTTATATTAATTAATATTAATTAATATTAATATAAGAATTTAATAATAAAATAATAAAGACAGAGGTTTAGTGTCGATCAATCTACATATATCAAGATAATATATGGAATTTACATAGGACTAATTCTATTTCTTTGATACATCTATTTGTTCTGATGAATCTGAACAAATTGTCTTGTCTTACTTTATAGTTCTAATTTCTAGAT